CGAAGGATCTACTGTTAAAAGATTAAAACCTCGGGCTCGAGGAAGAAGTTATCTGATAAAAAAACCAACTTGTCATATAAGTATTGTATTGAAAGATCTATCCTTATATGAAAAATATTCAGAATATCCAAAATATCAAGAATATAATATATACTTAAAAAACCCGAGGTGGATAAAGAAGTCCACAAAAATGACATCTCATGATATGTATAGTAGTGGGGGATTATGGGACAAAAAATAAATCCACTTGGTTTCAGACTCGGTACAACCCAAGATCCTTATTCTTTTTGGTTTGCACAACCAAAAAATTATTCTGGGGGTCTGCAAGAAGATCAAAAAATCAGAAACTGTATCAAGAATTATATACAAAAAAATATGAAAATTTCTTCTGGTGTTGAAGGAATTGCACGTATAGAGATTCAAAAACGAATTGATGTGATTCAGGTTATAATATATTTGGGATTCCCAAAATTATTAATAGAAGGTAGGCCTAAAAATAAAAGAATCGAAGAATTACAGAAAAATGTAGAAAAAGAACTAAATTGTGTGAACCGAAAACTCAACATTGCTATTTCAAGAATTGCACACCCTTACAGGCACCCTAACATTCTTGCCGAATTTATAGCGGGACAACTAAAGAATCGAGTTTCATTTCGCAAAGCAATGAAAAGAGCTATTGAATTAACTGAACAGGCCGATACAAAAGGAATTCAAGTACAAATTGCAGGGCGCCTTGACGGAAAAGAAATTGCACGCGTCGAGTGGATTAGAGAGGGTCGGGTTCCTCGACAAACCCTTCGAGCTCAAATTGATTATTCTTCCTATGCAGTTAGAACTATTTATGGGGTATTAGGAATCAAAATTTGGACATTTGTAGACGAGGAATAGTAAACCCTCAGTCGAGTTGGTTGTATCGATAAAAAAAATGACAAAGTCTTTCATTCTTTTTTTACCAAAAAAAGAAAAAGAGTAATTCTATAGGGTTGGATAAAATAAAAAATTCGATTGATTATTTAATATAATTGCTATGCTTAGTGTGTGACTCGTTGGTTTTTTTAGGATCAGGATTACAAAAAAATAGACTGATCCATACTATGAACTCATAAGTATAGAACTAATAACCAATCCATCGCTTCGTATTATCTGGATCGAATCCAAAAAGGCAGTCAAAATAGGCTATATTAGTCATTTCATTGTAACAATTGAAATATGTTTTGCAAAAAAACTAATCTGATTATGAATTGTAAAGCAAAATCAAAAATTATGCAGATAAATGAAAAGATGAGAGAAAGAAAGAGATCAATGATATATGATCTATAACTTCAATATGTAAGGTTTATGAATCATCTCACAAAAGCCAATGTAATAAAGCATTAAGATCGATATAGGATAAATCTATAATTAATTGAATGCGTTTATAGACCAAAAAAATAACGAGCCTCGAGCCAATAAAGACTAAAACAATTGACTCAAGAACAAAATGAACAAATGGCTCCATTGTATAATTAAAACCTAACCATTAACAAGAAGCAATGGGAACGACGGAACCTGTAAATACATAGGATTCTATATGAAAACGAATTTTAATGATTTATTGGGCGGGATGGCGAAAGGAACCAAAAGACACTCGATTTATTCTGAGAAGTTATTTATGGGTTAATCCTACAAATGAAGTCAATATTACAATTGCAAGAGTAAATATTCGCCCGCGAAGGTTTTTATGTTCAGGACATTATCTACAAATCTATAAATAGAAATAATTATCTCTAAATCTAAAATTTGAAATCTATAAATCTTCGATATCTATATATATTATATATAGAAAAATAAATAGAAAAATAAAGAGTATAGTTCTTTCTATACATACATTAAAGTATGTAAAAAAAAACATAAAATATGTAAAAAAAGAGATACAAATTTATTTTTTTTATTTTTATAATAACAAACTTATAATAAATATAAAATATAAATAGATTAAAAAAAATCGACGAGAAAGGAATCCCAAGATTCAGTATAGTATAATATTCTTTGTATTTGATTCAGTATATTATTTATCAACGACATGTAGATTTTTTTTAATCATAATCATTTCATTCGCGAGGAGCTAGATGAGAAGAAATTCTCATGTCCGGTTCTGTAGTAGAGATGAAATTGCGAAACAAACATCAACTATAACCCCAAAAGAACCAGATTCCGCAAACAACATAGAGGAAGAATGAAAGGAATTTCTTATCGGGGTAATCGTATTTGTTTTGGTCGATATGCTCTTCAGGCACTTGAACCCGCTTGGATTACGTCTAGACAAATAGAAGCGGGACGTCGGGCCATGACACGAAATGTACGCCGCGGTGGAAAAATATGGGTACGTATATTTCCCGACAAACCCGTTACTGTAAGACCTACGGAAACGCGTATGGGTTCGGGAAAAGGAGCTCCCGAATATTGGGTAGCTGCAGTTAAACCCGGTAGAATACTTTATGAACTCGGTGGAGTAGCAGAAAATATAGCCAGAAAAGCTATTGAAATAGCGGGTTCAAAAATGCCTATACGAACTCAATTCATTATTTCGGGATAGCGTGATAGAACCAAAGGAAAAAGGGCCGGGCCGTTGAGATGAAAAAATCACAAGTTTATTTTTTTTGAACAAACAATATTTCTTTTTTCCTTTTGCATTGAAATAACAGATTCAAAAAAGGCTATGATCCAATCTCAGACCCATTTGAGTGTAGCAGATAACAGCGGAGCCCGAGAATTGATGTGTATTCGAATCATAGGAACTAATAATCGCCGATACGCCCGTATCGGTGATGTTATTGTTGCTGTAATAAAGGAAGCAGTACCGAACTCCCCTTTAGAAAAATCCGAAGTGATCAGAGCGGTAATTGTACGTACTTGTAAAGAACTCAAACGTGACAACGGTATGATAATACGATATGATGACAATGCTGCAGTTGTGATTGATCAAGACGGAAATCCAAAGGGAACTCGAATTTTTGGCGCAATCACCCGAGAATTGAGACAATTAAATTTTACTAAAATAGTTTCATTAGCACCTGAAGTATTATAAAAAAAAAGCATTATTTAAGAACAGTAATTATAAGATATTAAGATGAGATTTTAAGATATAAACTAGAAACATCATATAGTTATAATAATTAAATATAATAATTAAATTGAATGAAATTGATTAAATTAAAATAAATTAGTCAATTTTGTTTCGTGCATATACCTTTCTTTATTTAATAAATTTTTAATAAAAGAAAAAATAAAGAGTATGTTGATTATACAAAATTCGGGGGCAATAAAAATTGAGTTTATCATGGGTAGAGACACTATTGCTGACATAATAACCTCCATACGAAATGCTGACATGAATAGAAAGGGAACCGTTCAAATAGCATCTACTAACATCAGCGAAAACATTATTAAAATACTTTTACAAGAAGGTTTTATTGAAAATGTGAGGAAACACCGGGAAGACAACAAAACTTTTTTTGTTTTAACCCTACGACATAGAAGGAATAGAAAAGTATTATATAAAACTAGTCTAAATTTAAAACGGATCAGCCGACCTGGGTTACGAATCTATTCTAACTATCAAAAAATTCCTAGAATTTTAGGCGGAATGGGGATTGTAATTCTTTCTACTTCTCGGGGTATAATGACAGACCGAGAGGCTCGACTAGAAAGAATTGGTGGAGAAGTTTTGTGTTATATATGGTAATCCTTCTGATATCCGATGGTATGTTACAGAGTTTGGTTGGTTAGATATAGATAAGGAGGATTGGGTTTTAGGTTATATCCCAGCAAAAACCCAACGTAGTTTTGTTTTATACATATACCACACGATAGAGTCAAATATACATCGTTAGAATTTGACGAGAGAACATCCCATTTATAAACTCCGCAACAAAAATTCGAATGATTTAGTAGTTTTTTCAACTTCATTTTCGAGGGATACAATTCCAGATTTCAAAATTTAATGAAATTAAGTTTCTTCAAAAATATGTATATTCAAAATTAAGGAATGAAAAATATGAAAATAAGGGCCTCCGTTCGTAAAATTTGTGAAAAATGTCGACTGATACGTCGACGGGGACGAATTATAGTAATTTGCTCCAACCCGAGACATAAACAAAGACAAGGATAAGTTTCCTAAACAGGAACTCTCTAAAAAATCTGATGTACAAATAAAAAATAAAATAAAGGATCCAGTTTGGCATGAAATGGATATATCCATAGATCTTCGACTTAGTTTTTGAGATGATAAAAAAATATGGCAAAATTTTTACCAAGAATTGGTTCACGTAAGAATGGACGTATTGGGTCGCGTAAAAATGCACGTAAAATACCAAAAGGAGTTATTCATGTCCAAGCAAGTTTCAACAATACTATTGTGACCGTTACGGATGTACGGGGTCGGGTAATCTCTTGGTCCTCCGCCGGTACTTGTGGATTCAAGGGCACACGAAGAGGGACACCGTTTGCTGCTCAAACCGCAGCGGGAAATGCTATTCGTACAGTAATCGATCAAGGTATGCAACGAGCAGAAGTCATGATAAAAGGTCCTGGTCTCGGAAGAGATGCGGCATTAAGAGCTATTCGTAGAAGTGGTATATTATTAAGTTTCGTACGGGATGTAACTCCTATGCCGCATAATGGTTGTAGGCCCCCTAAAAAAAGACGCGTGTAAGAATAAATATTAACGAAATTTCAAGAGAAATAAATAATTCAATGATTTAATCAAAAAAAAATAATATTATTATGGTTCGAGAGAAAGTAACCATATCCACTCGGACATTACAGTGGAAGTGTGTTGAATCAAGAGCCGACAGTAAGCGGCTTTATTATGGACGCTTTATTCTATCTCCACTTATGAAAGGTCAAGCTGACACAATAGGCATTGCGATGCGAAGAGCGTTGCTTAGCGAAATAGACGGAACATGTATCACACGTGCAAAATCCGCGAAAATACCACACGAATTTTCTACTATAACGGG